CTTTCTTTGGTATGGATTCTCTGACTGTGGTACGGAAAAGACTGTTAAAGAAAAGAGTAGACAAGGAATGAAAATATCCCTCTCGGTCTATGACACCTAAACGGAAGAAAAATCCGGATCAAACCCTTATTTATCTTAACCTTAGGTTAATTTACGAAAGGGAGCAAAATGGGGTCGAACCCTTATTCTTATTAGTTTTTTTTTTATTTTTGTTAGGTTTAAGTCTGACGAGAATAATATTCTACAACTAACAATTCATTTATTTTCAAACCGACCCACTTACTATCTATTATTTGATTGACTAATCCTTTATATTGGAATGCTTGAAGAGTCAAATGGTTTGGCAATTCCTCATTAGGGGATGAATCGAGAGAATTTTGAATTAGAGCTTTAGATTTTTGTTCATCCCTCGCCGCAATAGTATCTCGGGGTTTGCAGCGATAACTTGGTATATCTACTATACGACCATTGACTAAAATATGTCTATGGTTAACTAATTGGCGAGCTCCCGGAATAGTCGGAGCCATACCCAACCGAAAAAGGATGTTATCCAGGCGCATTTCAAGCAATTGTAGTAAAACTTGACCTGTTGACCCCTTTGCCTTTCCGGCGATACGAACGTATTTAAGTAATTGTCGTTCTGTAAGACCATAATGAAAACGCAATTTTTGTTTTTCTTCTAGGCGAATACGATATTGGGATTTTTTCCCGGAACGCGATTGGTTTCTAAGATCACTTGCAGCTCTGGGCCTTTTATTAGTTAGTCCTGGTAAAGCCCCCAGGCGCCGTATTTTTTTGAAACGAGGACCTCGGTAACGCGACATAAAGACTCCTTCTTCTTATTTATATTTAATTATTATTGATGAAATTTCATCATTCTACAGAATAAATCTAAACTAAAAATGAACTAAATTCTAAAATTTACTGAAGTATTATTCTATTAAAGAATAATGAGATGAGTTGGATAAATATCCAGATCTTTATATTCTATATATAGAAAAAGAAAAGGATTCTTTTTATGAGATAGTTGGAAATTTGGAAATTCCTATAACATAAAAAATAAATGGCTTTTGCGAAAAGAGGAAGACACTTTTTTTTTTTCAATATTCTTTGATTTCAAAGATGCATTATCAATCATGTAAAACATCGAATAAAATAAATAGAGAAAAGCCTACTATCGGAATCGAACCGATGACCATCGCATTACAAATGCGATGCTCTAACCTCTGAGCTAAGCAGGCTCACATAACATAAATTTGACATACATAAGAATTCAATAAACTCTTAGAATTTTGCTATTAACTATTTAATTTAAATTCTTGGCTATTCATATTCGCTATTATGATTTCGCTATTATGAATATATTAATTAATAATTTAAAGTTAAAGAATAGAATTATAGAATTTCAAATAACTGTTAAATATTATTATTATATTATATATATATAGAACATAAATATTATATTATTATTATAGAACATAACAATTAATGTAGCGATATAGAATTTCAAATTTTTTATCACAATTAAATATTTTTTATTATTTTTAATAAAAAAAAAGAATCGACCGTTCAAGTATTTGAAATTTTTGGGGGAAAGGAGTGGAAGAGAGACAGATGTTTAGGGTATGTATCCACCTATATTGAATTGCGGATACAGAAATGATAAAATAGTTTTTGATTGGACCGAGCCTCCTATAGATATAGTAGATATAGAATATGAAAGAAGATAGACAAGAAATCAAAGACAAAGAGGAGAAAACACTTTTTCGAGACAGGAATCGCCATCTATCTAATGAATTCAACTGTTCCGCTATAAATGAAAGAAAAAAGGGAACGAGATCACAATGAGATTTTCATCTCAAAAAGGGGGATATGGCGAAATCGGTAGACGCTACGGACTTAATTGGATTGAGCCTTGGTATGGAAACTTACTAAGTGATAACTTTCAAATTCAGAGAAACCCTGGAATTAATAAAAATGGGTAATCCTGAGCCAAATCACGTTTTCCGAAAACAAACAAAGGTTCAGAAAACGAAAATAAAAAAGGATAGGTGCAGAGACTCGATGGAAGTTGTTCTAACGAATGGAGTTGATTGTCTTACATTGGTAGAGGAATCCTTCTATCGAAACTTCAGAAAAGATGAAGGATAAACCTGTATACACAATACAGAAGAATTGGTATGAATCAATTCCATATTGAAGAAAGAATCGAATATCCATTGATCAAACCATTCACTCCATAATCTGATAAATCTTTGATTAATCGGACGAGAATAAAGATAGAGTCCCGTTCTACATGTCAATACCGGCAACAATGAAATTTATAGTAAGAGGAAAATCCGTCGATTTCAAAAATCATGAGGGTTCAAGTCCCTCTATCCCCAAAAAGACCATTTGACTCCCTAATTATTTATCGTATCCTTTATTTATCGTATCCTTTTGATTTATCCTTTTTTCGTTAGCGGTTCAAAACTCCTTATCTTTCTCATTCACTACTCTT